TATATATATATATATATATATATATTAGCTGCGCTACCCTTAGCAGGAGGAGGTCTCCTTTGAAGCGTGAACATGGTAGCTGGTTTTCCATTGATATTTCGTTTTGTGCTGTTTTGTTAGGTCGTTGGAGCGAAAAATAAAGTTTTAAATAAGAATTTCTATTTTAGACCTAGATTCCTACAGGAGGGACAGGGGGGGTAAAAAATAGAGAAATTGGGCCAAAAAACCTAGAGAAATAAAAGTTTGGTGTGAAGAGATAAGGGGTAAAATTTCTTGGTTTGAACTAAAAAACGGTGTTTATTTGGAATTTTTGCTTCAATGGAGCTAGTTTTTTGGGATTTTGATGTGTGTTGGGTAGGGAGGCGTAAGACTTATTTAGTGATATTATATGGAGAATTTCAAGGGGTATTGGAATAAGAATACTGAAGGAGGACTTACTTATAGGTACGATGCTAATAAGCGATGGGGTTTTCCGCCACAGATTTAAATTTTAGTATGAGGCGCAATCCTTTTCATTTAGTAGATTTTAGTCCTTGACCTTTAACTGGTTCAATGGGAGCATTATTTCTTACATCTGGGTTAGTTGGGTGATTTCATGGATATTCACCTCTGGGGGCTATTTTAGGACTCATGCTAGTTTTGATAACTATGTTGCAATGGTGACGAGATGTAATTCGAGAGGCTACTTTTCAAGGGTCTCACACAATGCGCGTATCTAGAGGACTTCGTTGAGGCATGATTTTATTTATTGTCTCTGAGGTTTTGTTTTTCTTTGCTTTTTTCTGGGCTTATTTTCATAGTAGATTAGCACCGAGTTTGGAGCTTGGGTCTTGCTGGCCTCCAACTGGAATTACTCCTCTAAATCCCTTTGAAGTGCCTTTATTAAATACTGGTGTACTATTAGCTTCCGGTGTTACTGTTACCTGGGCTCATCATAGCTTGATGGAAGGAGATCGATTGGGAGCTATTCAGGGCTTAGGGATAACGGTTCTTTTGGGAGTATATTTTACTTTTCTGCAGGCTATGGAATATCACGAAGCTACTTTTACAATTGCGGATGGAGCGTACGGTTCAACTTTTTTTGTTGCTACAGGATTTCATGGATTACATGTGCTAATTGGGACTAGGTTTTTGCTCGTCTGTTTGGCTCGTGCTGTGCTTCAACACTTTTCTACCGGGCATCACTTTGGTTTTGAGGCAGCTGCCTGATATTGACATTTTGTTGATGTAGTTTGGCTCTTTTTGTATCTTTCTATTTATTGATGAGGGTCCTAGTGGAGCTTATTACTAAAAGCTTTTACTTGACATAAAGTGATCTTAGATGACTGAGAATTATAAGTGTTAGACTTTTAATCTAAAAACGGCAGAACTTTATATATGCCTCTAAGAAAGGACTTTATACTTTAAAATAAAAGATCTGATTTGCATTCAGAAAATAAGTTTTTATAACTTTAAGGTCACCGAACGTGAGGCTAAGGACATACATAGAAAGTGAGAAATTTACATTCGGTTTCGGCCCGTAAATTGGAGGTGTGAGTCCTTCTCTATGTTTATAATGCTAATGCGGCGGGGAATTAAAGTTTATAGTTAAATGAAAGCCAAAGATAGAGGCACCTAGCTGTTAATTAGGAGATTGTAAGTAAGTTTACTCATTTAGTTTGGGCAAAAAGCAGTACTACGCCGGATGAACGGAAATCATTGATGTTGATTAATATATGGCTTATAGCCTTTAGTGCTAAATAAACATGCTGGGAACATTAATAAGAAGAGTACTTGCTTTGGTCTTATCTTTGGTTGTGATATCGTTAGGACTAATTTTATCTAAACGAGCTATTAGAGATCGGGAAAAAGAATCCCCCTTTGAATGCGGATTCGATCCTGTGAAATCAGCGCGGCTTCCTTTCTCCCTCCGCTTTTTCTTATTAGCAATTATTTTTTTGATTTTTGATGTAGAGATTGTCCTGCTTTTCCCTATTTTAATAAGATTTCTTAGGGCCTTTACAGTGGAGCTAGTTACTGGGGCTTTTTTGTTTTTGATTATCTTAATCGTGGGTTTGTTCCATGAATGAAATGAAGGATCGTTAGACTGGGCGCAATAGTGAGTAAAGAAAAAACTTGGAGTAAAGCAGGGCTGCTAACTTTGCTTTGGGTGGTTCAATTTCATCCTTTTTCTTATGTTTTCTAGCCTTCCTTTTAATTATATATTTTTTATGGTTGCTATTTTTGGAACTTTATTTTCTGTTTCTTCTTCTCATTGACTAGGAATTTGAGCCGGTTTAGAAATCAACTTAATTGGAGTTCTACCCCTTTTGGTGTACCAGAAAAGAATGTCTGAAAGGGAATCTGCAGTGAAGTATTTTGTCATTCAGGCTCTAGGATCCAGGTTACTATTATTTGGTAGCTTGGGTACATATAGACTTTCTTTTTCTTGAGAAAATCTAAATTTCATGACTGAATGATCTTTTCTTAGATTAGTAATTATTAGAAGGGGATTAGGACTAAAAATGGGTATTTTTCCCTTTCATTTTTGGTTCCCGAGAGTAATAGCAGGACTTCCCTGGCTATCGTGCCTTCTCTTAGCAACCTGGCAGAAAGTTGCACCCCTTTTTTTAATGGTTTCCTTATTTGAAGTAAGCTTTACAACTTGATTATTTTTGACATTTTGTTTAATTGCAAGTGGGTCAAGCTTACTTGGGGGTGTAGGGGGTATAAATCAGACTCAAATCCGGGCTTTACTTGCTTATTCTTCTATTGGCCATCTTGGCTGGATTGTCTATGCGGGGCTTCACAGGAGTTGAGCTATAGGATTTTATTTTGGAGCTTATGTACTAATTTCTTTGTGCCTTTTCTCAGCCTTATGACTGAGGGATTTAAGTTACTCTAAGACTTTGGCAAAAGTTAGTCTTTACAGCTATCCTATTTTTTTGGTTATTATGATACTTCTTTCTTTAGGAGGGCTTCCACCTTTGTTAGGTTTTATTTCAAAGTGACTTGTAATTTCAACGGGAGTTCAGTCTTCTCTTTCTATCTTTATTTTTTTGTTGATTTTAGGATCTTTAATGAGGTTATTTTATTATTTAAGTTTATTTTTTTCGCTGTTTTTAATATTTTTAAAAAGGAATCAAATAAATACTTTTAAGAAGGATAAAGGGAGATTTGTTTTGGCTATTAATTTTGGGCTTTTGATTAATATTTTAGGAGGCCTCTGTTTAGTTGCTAGCGGAATTTTATGAGCCGTTTAGATTTAACTTATGCGTTGGTTATTTTCAACAAATCATAAAGACATTGGAACTTTATATATTTTATTTGGTATGTGATCTGGGTTAGTTGGTACAGCTTTAAGTCTTTTAATTCGAGCCGAATTAGGACAGCCTGGGGCATTACTAGGCGACGATCAACTTTATAATGTTATTGTTACCGCACATGCTTTTGTAATGATCTTTTTCTTAGTAATACCTATGATGATAGGGGGGTTTGGAAATTGATTGGTGCCTCTAATGTTGGGGGCTCCTGACATAGCCTTTCCTCGTCTTAACAACATGAGTTTTTGACTTTTGCCTCCTGCTCTTCTATTACTTCTTTCTTCTGCTGCTGTAGAGAGAGGGGCTGGTACAGGATGGACAGTTTACCCTCCGTTAGCTGGTAATCTGGCTCACGCTGGTGGATCAGTTGACTTGGCAATTTTTTCTTTACATCTAGCAGGTGCTTCTTCTATTTTAGGAGCTGTAAACTTCATCACAACTGTTATTAACATGCGATGACGTGGAATGCAGTTTGAGCGGCTTCCTCTATTTGTATGATCTGTAAAAATTACTGCAGTGTTATTATTACTTTCTTTACCAGTTTTAGCAGGTGCTATTACAATGCTTTTAACAGATCGAAATTTCAATACTGCTTTCTTTGATCCAGCTGGAGGTGGTGATCCAATTTTATACCAGCATTTATTTTGATTCTTTGGGCACCCAGAAGTTTATATTTTAATTCTTCCTGGCTTTGGAATGATTTCTCATATTGTTAGACACTATTCAGCTAAGAAAGAAACTTTTGGGACACTTGGAATGATCTATGCAATAATAGCAATTGGTCTATTAGGTTTTATTGTATGAGCTCATCATATGTTTACAGTAGGTATGGATGTAGATACTCGAGCTTATTTCACAGCAGCTACTATAATTATTGCTGTTCCAACTGGAATTAAGGTTTTCAGTTGACTTGCCACAATTCACGGATCAAAAATTAAGTATGAAACTCCTATGCTTTGAGCTTTAGGGTTTATTTTCTTGTTTACTGTAGGGGGTCTAACTGGAATTGTTCTTTCTAATTGCTCTCTAGATATTATGTTGCACGACACTTACTATGTTGTAGCTCACTTCCATTACGTGCTATCAATGGGAGCAGTCTTCGCCTTATTTGCAGCTTTTAACTACTGATTCCCATTAATGAGAGGGGTAACACTTCACTCTCGTTGAACAAAAGCTCATTTTTATATTATGTTTATTGGGGTAAATATTACTTTCTTCCCTCAGCATTTCTTAGGCTTAAGTGGGATGCCTCGACGATACTCAGATTACCCTGATTGCTACACAAAGTGAAATGTAATTTCTTCTATTGGATCTATGATTTCTTTTGTGGCAGTGCTATACTTTATGGTAATTGTATGAGAAGCCCTAGTATCACAACGAAGCGTCATTTGAAGTACTCATCTAAGTACTGCTTTAGAGTGAGATAATATTCTACCTAGAGACTTCCACAATGCAAGTGAAACAGGTGCTTTAGTTGCTAACTAAACTGCTTTTACTCGTTTAACCTAAAAAATCTTTAAGATATGAGTTTATGAGGACAATGAGGATTCCAAGATGCTGCGTCTCCTTTAATAGAAGAACTAATTTTTTTTCATGATCATGCGATATTGATTTTAGTTATAGTTATAAGACTAGTAACTTATGCTGCTGTGTCACTAATTTTAAATAAATACACTTGTCGATCTCTTGTAGAAGGTCAAGAAATTGAAACCATTTGAACAATTATTCCCGCTGTGATTTTGGTTTTTTTGGCTTTGCCTTCTTTGCGCCTACTCTACTTATTAGATGAGGTTGGGGATTGTGGTTTAACTGTTAAAACAATTGGGCATCAATGATACTGAAGCTACGAGTATTCAGATTTCTTGAATATTGAGTTTGATTCCTACATAGTTCCAACTGATGAGTTAAATCCTGGAGACTTTCGGCTATTAGATGTAGATCATCGTGTAGTTCTACCAACCCAAACAGATGTGCGAATTCTAGTTACATCTGCAGATGTAATTCACTCTTGAGCTATCCCCGCCTTGGGTGTAAAAGCTGATGCCATTCCAGGGCGATTAAATCAATTAAGATTCTATGTAAAATATCCTGGTGTATTTTATGGTCAGTGTTCGGAAATTTGTGGGGCCAATCACTCATTTATGCCTATTGTTTTAGAGGCTATTCCCCTTGAAAATTTTATGGAATGAGTAGTTCATGTCTCTGAATAAATTAAAGAATTAGTTAAAATATAATATAAGGTTGTCAGCCTTAAGTTACTACTCTGATTTTAGTATTCTTTAATGCCTCAATTGTCACCCTTAAATTGAATTTTACTATTTTTACTTTTTTGAACTGCTGTCCTAGTTGTTTCCGTAATAATCTGATGAACTAAAAAGAATTCTTTTACTTGCACAAACTTAAAAAAAGCAAGAATTCTAGAAAATAAATGAAACTGATAAAAGAATGCTTGTGGATATTTTTTCTTCCTTTGATGATAACAATCAAGTTTTTATGTCTATGTATGTACTAATATGAGTATTCAGACTAGTTACAATCTTAATTTTTAGCTCGAACTATTGAGTTGCCTACCCCCGATGAATGGGCTTTATTAATATTTTCAAAGTTACTGCAAGAGCCCAAATTTTCCGCTCTTTTGGGTTAAATTTAGGGGGTTTTATAAACCTAATTACCGCACTGTTTCTATTTTTAATTTTTATAAACTTGAGGGGTCTAATCCCGTATGTTTTTAGACCAACAAGACATCTGGCTATCTCTTTGTCCCTGGGCCTACCTTTGTGACTCTCTTTAATTATTTCAGGGATCTTCTTTAACCCAACCTCAGTTGTTGCTAGATTACTCCCTATAGGAGCTCCTGCCGCTTTAAATCCCTTTCTGGTGATCATCGAAACGGTTAGAATTTTAGTTCGCCCTATCACGCTCTCAGTCCGACTAACGGCTAATATAAGGGCTGGGCACATCGTACTTACTCTTATTGGAAATTATCTTACAGCAAGATTCTTTATTTCCTCTGTTTTCTCTATAGTCTTACTAATTAGAATTCAAATTTTATATACAATTTTTGAGTTCGGCATTAGAATTATCCAAGCCTATATTTTTTGTCTCCTGTTAACGCTATATTCTGACGAACATCCCCATTAACTTATTAATTATAGTAGATTTTATTTTTAAATTAACTAATTGTAAAAGAACATTTGTTCATTTTTGGGGTATGAACCCAACAGCTTAGTCTTTAGCTTATTTTACACTAGCAATAATTAGTTCAAGATTTAAAAATCATTTTTTATTTTAAGCTTTGAAGGCTTACAGTTTATTTAACTTAAAATCTTCGACTTAAACAAAATTTCATTTGTTGAGGAAACTTAATTCCGTAAATAGATCTACAGTCTATTGCCTAATTTCTCGGCCATCAAACAAAGCCTACTAGAGGTTTATTCTCCTTCTTCGAGTTTGCAATTCGATATTTTTAATAGTACTAAGATAGGCTATACAGTTGCTTAATTTACCAGGAGGGTCTGACCCTCTCCTAAGAAATCAAAATTCTTCGTGCCCGTACACCGCTTTGTAATTTTGGTGCTTCTTTTAAAATTTATTAATCTTTCTGCTTGGAAGGCAACTGTACTTATCATACTCAAGAAGCTATATTTCTAATAAATTCGTATTTATTCCTTTAGAATGAAAATCTAATGTGCTGATTTAACACCCTAGAAACTAATTGAAATTAAATCAATCATGAGATTAATTATATGAAGCACTAAAAAACTCCGGGGTTTTTAGAAAACAAGCTGAGTAAGCTGCAATTGTAATTAATAAAGCTTGGCTCTGACTTGTAAGTATAGCGATAAACTAAGGAATACACATGGTTTTGTTTGATTGAGGTGAGGTAAAAAGGAAGAATGTTGATATGAAAAATTTCAGTATTATTCTTTTTTTTGGTATTATGAAAAACATAATGCCTTGCAATGTCCCACTAACACCAGTGCTGGAGATTAGGTTAATAAACGTAAGTTTGACCTAGATTAGTTTTTAAGATCTGGTTAACTTGGTGCCAGCATCCGCGGTTATACCAAGAGATCAAGTTATACACACAAAGGTAAAAAGGTAGTTAGGTAAAAAAATTTAGTTCTAAGATTTTTTATTAGGAAGTGAAATTCGCAAATAAAAAAATATTCTATTTAGAACTAAAATACCGAATCTGCGACAGTCTTGAGGGAAACTGGGATTAGATACCCCATTATTCTTGATTATAAACTAATGTATAATTTACCAGAGTACTATGAACACACAGTTTAAAACTCAAAGGGCTTGGCGGTGCTTTAGACTATTCAGGGGAACCTGTCTCGTAATCGATAGTCCACGATACACCTAACCTTTTTTAGTTATCAGTATGTATACCGTCGTCGTCAGGTAACTTTTAAAAATAAAGAAGTTAGCGATAAAAATTATGATAATTTTGTACGTCAGATCAAGGTGCAGCTTATAAAAAGGTGAGGATGGGTTACAATTAAGATTTATAATAACGGAAAAAAGCTTGATACAGCTTTTAATGAAGGAGGACTTGAAAGTAAAATTGTTATATACAAATTTTTTGAATTTAGCTCTGAAGCGTGCACACATCGCCCGTCGCTCTCGTTGAAAAATGAGATAAGTCGTAACACAGTAGGGGTAACGGAAGTTGCCCCTAGATGAAAAATGTAGCATAATATAATGCATTTCACTTACACTGAAAAAATACTTGTTAAAAGTCGTTTTTAAGCTATATAAAGGGAATATAAATTTAATTTAAGTTTTTAGATAGAAACATCCATTAATTAAGTAAAGGAGATTAAAAATTAATTTTTTTCAACCCAGCTTAAGTACTGCAAAGGAATAAACTTAGCTATTTATTAGTAGTTGTAAATAAACGTACCTTTTGTATCATGGCTTAGCTAGATTTGTAACTTAAAATATAAGTATCTCGAATTCTAATGAGCGATCTTTGGTTCTTGTTTTAGCAAGCGCAAGAATAACTGTGGCAAAATTTTTCTTAAAACCAAGGATAGAAATGATATTTTATTCGCATTAGAAGATAGCTAGTTTCTTCATAAAGGCATAGAAGTGCCGGTTATGCATGCTTAGTTTCAAAATCTCTTGGTACTAAGTTAGGCATATCTAAGACTTTTGAGGATAAGCTCAAAAGTATAGTACAAATTAGATAATATATTCTTTTTTTAAATTTAAGCTTGAAATTAGCTAGAATATAAAACTTGTTATAAAGTATACCGGATAAAAAGAAAAGATTGATATTATAAAATTTAAATGAAGAAAAACTTATGAATTAAAAGAAGTTTTTTTAATGCTAAGATGAGTATTATTGAAGATATTGTATTTTAGTTTATTTAAAACTAAAATTTAATATAGTATCCAGAATCAAAATTTTGTAAAGGAACTCGGCAAAATCGGCTGCTCTGCCTGTTTATCAAAAACATGGCTCTTTGTTATATTATTATAAGGAGTCGGACCTGCCCGGTGAAAATATTTTAACGGCCGCGGTACTCTGACCGTGCAAAGGTAGCATAATCATTTGCCCTATAATTAAGGGCTAGTATGAATGGTTTGACAAGAGCAGCACTGTCTCTACAAAAATTCCTAGAATTTAATGTTCAAGTGAAGAATCTTGAATTAAATTAATAGACAAGAAGACCCTATCGAGCTTAAAAAAATTAAGTGGGCTTATACTTAAGCTATATTTTGCATTCTTTTCCACTTAAAATTTTGGTTGGGGCGACTAAGGAACAACTAAAGCTTCCTAAATACTGCTAACCTATAGGTTTTGATCCGATTATTTCGATTAAAAGAATTAGTTACCGTAGGGATAACAGCATAATCCTTTTTGAGAGCTCCCATCGAAAAAAGGGTTTGTGACCTCGATGTTGGACTAGAATATCCAGAAGATGCAGAAGTCTTCAAGGGTTGGTCTGTTCGACCATTAAAATTCTACATGATCTGAGTTCAGACCGGCGTGAGCCAGGTCAGTTTCTATCTTTAATTAGCTTGCCTAAACTCAGTACGAAAGGACCTGCTTAGGACAATATTTGTATACACTTGATGAAGTATAATTTACATATAAGTAAGTAGTAAATATAATTTAAAATTGATTAAAAATAAAGATGGCAGAAAAGTGCATTAGGTTTAAGCCCTAAATATAAAGAAGTATTAATTCTTTTCTTTATAGTGCTTCCAATTCTCGATAAAGATGGCAGAAAAGTGCATTAGGTTTAGAACCTAAATATAAAGACAATATCTCTTTTCTTTATAATGGCTTATGTATTAATTTCCTCTTTATTCACCTATGTTTGTATTTTACTCGCAGTCGCTTTTTTTACTCTCTTAGAACGGAAAGGATTAAGGTATATACAGATTCGTAAGGGACCAAATAAGGTGGGCTTTGCGGGGCTGCCTCAACCCTTAGCAGATGCCTTTAAGTTACTTACCAAAGAAATTGCTAAACCATCTATAGCAAATCGTCTGCCTTATTTTATTGCTCCTATGTTTAGATTTTTTTTAGCTCTTTTACTTTGACAACTTTATCCAAGAATTTATTCACTTGGTTATTTTAAGTCAGGAATTTTATTTTTTCTTTGTGTATCAGGATTAAATGTCTATGGGACCCTATTAGCAGGGTGAGCTTCTAACTCGAAATATGCTTTGCTTGGAAGACTTCGAGCAATTGCTCAAACAATTTCGTATGAAGTAAGAATGGCCTTAGTTTTATTGTTTCCTCTTTTTTTAATTGGCACTTTCAGGTTTATTGAAGTTCAAGAAGGACAGAGAAATGTTTGACTTGCTTTTATTATAGTTCCTGTTGCTTTAATTTGACTGGTGACTTGTGTAGCGGAAACAAATCGTGCTCCTTTTGACTTTGCAGAGGGAGAGTCAGAGTTAGTTTCTGGTTTTAATATTGAATATGGTAGAGCTGGATTTGCACTTATTTTTTTAGCTGAATATGCAAATATCTTAGTTATGAGGCTGTTCTCTTCTGTAATTTTTTTTGGTGGAAGCTCAATAGCTTTTTTTAATAGGGATTTTATGTTTATAGTTAAGGTTTTATTTTTTGCTTTTGCGTTTATTTGAGTCCGAGGTAGATACCCGCGGTTTCGTTATGATTTACTAATAGGACTCACTTGAAAAGGGTTTCTTCCTGTAGCTCTATCGTTCTTACTTATAACATTGATACTCAGTTATCTACTGTACTTTTACAAAGTTGTAGTTTAAAAAAATATTAGCATTGGAAGCTAAAGATTAGGTAATATAATCCTACACTTTGAAATGACAGCCATTATTATCTTAGCTTTTGCTTTATCAAGAACCTTAATGTTTCCTTTGATAGCACAGCCATTAAGTTTAGGTCTTGCGATTATAATTTCAACACTTTTGATATGCATGCTAAGCGCTATATTTTTATCTGCTTGGTACGCCTATATTTTATTTTTGATTTACGTAGGTGGGCTTCTCGTGATATTTGCTTATGTTGCTGCTCTTTCTCCTAATGTTCTTTTTGGGGGTTCTTCTGCTTCAATTTTCTTCTTTATTATAGTACTCATTTTCTCATGTATTTTATATTTTTACCCATTTACTGACTATACAGAAATTGTAAATTATGAGAACTTTTCTAGAAATAAAAACCTGAAAACGCACGGAATTGAGCTAGTTAGCCCAAGATATATCTCGATCCTAGTTGGATTAGGGATGATTTTATTAATCAATTTGGTAGCAGTAATTAAAATTTCTTATTATCAACATGCATCCTTACGCCCTTTTATAAAAACATAAATATATGCGTAGACCCATTCGAAAAACTCATCCCATTTTAAAAATAGTTAACGGAGCTTTAATTGATTTGCCTGCTCCTTCCAACCTATCAATTTGATGAAATTTCGGCTCTCTATTAGGACTTTGTTTAGGAATCCAAATTGTAACAGGATTATTTTTAGCTATGCATTATACAGCCCATGTAGATCTAGCTTTCAGTTCTGTTGTACATATTTCTCGAGATGTGAGTTATGGATGACTTTTGCGTTCGATCCATGCTAATGGAGGATCCTGATTTTTTATTTGTATTTATTTCCATATTGCACGGGGTATATACTATGGTTCATATTTAGCTCAGCATACATGAAATGTCGGAGTCATTTTGTTATTTTTAACCATAGGAACAGCGTTTTTAGGTTATGTCCTTCCCTGGGGGCAGATGTCTTTCTGAGGTGCAACAGTAATTACCAACTTATTATCAGCAGTGCCTTATATAGGGAAAATGCTAGTAGAATGAGTGTGAGGCGGCTTTGCTGTAGATAATGCAACCTTAACACGCTTCTTCGCCTTACATTTTTTGCTCCCATTTGCTATTGCAGGCTTAACAATACTTCATTTACTATTTCTTCACGAAACAGGATCTAATAACCCCTTAGGATTAAATAGAGATGGGGAGAAGGTACCCTTTCATTCTTACTATAGTTTTAAAGATCTTGTAGGTTTTGTAATTATACTATTCCTTCTTTCCTTACTCGTCTTATTTTCACCTCAATTACTAACAGACCCTGAAAATTTCATTCCTGCCAACCCCCTTGTAACACCTGTTCACATCCAGCCTGAGTGGTATTTTTTATTCGCTTATGCAATTTTGCGTTCTATTCCAAATAAATTAGGAGGAGTAATTGGCTTAGTAGGATCAATTGCTATTTTATTTATTCTTCCCTTTACCCATCTGGGGAAATTTCGTTCCCTAGCTTTTTACCCTCTTAACCAAATTTTATTCTGATCCTTAGTTGGTATTTTTCTGATCTTAACTTGGATTGGGAGATGCCCAGTAGAAGCTCCCTACGAACAAATCGGTCAGGTTTTTACTTTTCTTTATTTTCTATACTTTATCTTAAGCCCACTAGCGCAATTAATGTGAGATAAAATTTTAGATTATTAAATCAATATACAGGCCCTTACCCTTGGAGGGACATTTGTCTTGAAAACAAATACAAAGTGTTCGATTCACTTAATGGCCTAATTGCATCAGCAATAAGAATTGTATAATATTCAACCTTTGATTTACAAGACCAATGCTCTAGCTTGAGCTATTATTGCTAAGGATATGAGAACATTTTATTTAACATTAACTGGTATATTGGGTTTTATAATAGCTTTATTAGCTCTTTCTCTACAATATAAACATCTTTTAAGAGTTCTTTTAAGCCTAGAAGCGGGAACAATAAATTTATTTATAATGATGTTTGCTTTATCTAATAATATTTCCTTTAGAGGAGAAAGATCCTTGATCTTAATTACACTCGGAGCTTGTGAAGCTAGCTTAGGACTGGCTATCCTTGTTTCCATAATTCGAGTTCAAGGAAATGACTACGTATATAGATTTTCTTCTCAAAAATGTTAGGGCTAATTATCTCTAATATCACTCTTTTCTTTTTACCTAATAACTATTTAGGATGATATTTCAAATTTTGAACTTTGGCTATTGTCAGTTTGTTTTCTTTATTTCACCTTTTTAGCCCCCTATGAACCTACGAAAGGCTTAATTCGTATATAGCCGTGGACAGAATATCTAGAATTTTAGTAATGTTGACCTTTTGAATCTCTTTAATAATAATGATAGCAAGCCAGACAAGGGTTAAGATTGCTGATAACAGCCAAAAATTATTTTCGAGATTAGTATTAGGGTTAAATTTAATTTTAGTACTTGCTTTTTGTTTAAGAAGAATTATGCATTTTTATTTCTTTTTTGAGGCATCATTAATCCCAACTCTCCTTTTAATTTTGGGGTGAGGGTATCAACCTGAGCGACTGCAAGCAGGTATATATATAATAATCTATACTGTAGGAGCCTCGTTACCATTACTGCTTGTAATTATGGCTTCTTTGTATACTCTTTCCTCTTCCAATATAATACTACTTTCTTCTTTGCGTGAAAGTATAATTAATTTAGATTTAAAATGGACATCTAATTTTTTTTACCTATTGGTCTTCATAGCATTCCTGGTTAAGTTACCTATATTTACAGTTCATTTGTGACTCCCTAAAGCTCATGTAGAAGCCCCGGTAGCTGGGTCAATAATCTTAGCTGCTATTCTGCTAAAATTAGGGGGATATGGTATCCTTCGCGTTTACCAATATTTTAATTTTCATAGATCCCAATCCTCCTTTTTGGTTTTTTCTCTTGCTCTTTGAGGGGGTGTGCTAACCAGAATCATCTGCTTTCGACAAACTGATTTAAAAGCCCTAATTGCCTACTCTTCCGTGGGCCACATATCTCTAATACTTGCGGGAGTGCTGTCAAATTGTTCTTGGGGATGAAGTGGTGCATTAGTACTTATGATTTCACATGCTTTTTGTTCTTCTGCGCTATTTGCTTTAGCAAATTTTACTTACGAAAAAACTCACTCTCGAAGTTTATTACTAAGAAAAGGAATACTTATGTTTCTCCCATCTCTCTCCCTGTGGTGGTTTTTGTTTTGTGCTATAAACATAGCAGCTCCTCCTAGAATTAATTTGTTAGGAGAAATTATAATTTTTCCCTGCGCTATTTTCAGCTCAAGATACTATATTATCTCCTTAGGTCTTATAAGTTTTCTTGCTGCTATATATAGGATGTATTTATTCACTTGTACCCAGCACGGGGATACTTCTCTCAACATTGGTCCCTTTTCTAATTTTAAATCTCCAGGTCTTACCTTACTGTTTCTTCACTGATTGCCGGGAAATCTCTTAATTCTTAAGAGAGAACTAGTTTATATATGAATTTAATAAAATAAAGTTGAGTTAGTTTATTTAAAATACCAGTTTGTGGTCCTGGAGATAAGATTGTTAGCTTACTTAACCATGTTTCTAAAAATAAAATCTTCTTCTATTAGATCAATATTTTTATTGCTTTATACTATCTGTTTGTTACCATTTACTTGCTATTTTGTGATAAATGAAGTATCACTCTTAGTTGAATGGACAATTATTTCCTTAAGATCTTGTAGCATAACCTTCACTGTTATTTTCGATGCTGTTAGCCTGAGTTTTAGTAACGTAGTTTGCCTTATTTCTGGTTGTGTTATGCTATTTTCTTCTAGATATATATCGCATGACCCCTTTTTAAAGCGATTTATTTGACTGGTAATATTATTTGTACTATCTATAAATATACTTGTTTTCATCCCAAGTCTACCTGCGCTTCTGCTTGGGTGAGATGGATTAGGTATCGTCTCATTTGTACTAGTTATTTATTATCAGAACATGAAGTCCTTAGCAGCGGGCATGCTAACCATTCTAGCTAATCGAATTGGTGATGTAATGATCTTGGTTTCGATTGGTATCCTAGTTCTTCAGGGGCACTGGTATGTAACACTCATGTGGGACTTTCACCTGACTTTTGTAGTTGCTATTGCTATTATAATAGCAGGCTTAACGAAAAGGGCCCAAATTCCCTTTTCTGCATGACTTCCTGCTGCTATGGCAGCACCAACTCCAGTTTCAGCATTAGTGCACTCTTCAACTTTGGTCACAGCTGGAATTTTTCTAATCATTCGGTTCTTCCCCTTCCTAGCAACCTGTGACTTTTTTAAGCCCTCACTTTTATTTATCTCAGTTCTTACTTTATTAATGGCGGGTATTGCCGCTAATTACGAAAATGACCTAAAAAAAGTGATTGCCCTATCTACGCTAAGCCAGCTAGGTGTTATAATAATAAGCCTCGGGCTAGGAATAGTCTCTCTTTCTTTATTTCACCTGTACACTCATGCTCTTTTCAAAGCTTTGTTATTTTTATGTGCGGGGACAATTATTCATAACAGCTTAAATAACCAAGACTTACGCTATATGGGAATAGTATTTCACCAGGCCCCCCTAACCGTCACCTGTATAAATATTGCTAATCTCTCTTTATGCGGAGCCCCATTCCTAAGAGGGTTTTATTCAAAAGATTTAATTTTGGAAACTTCATTAGCCAGCCCTACTAGAACCCTGATGATTTTATTTATCTTTTTAGCAACGGGAATAACAGCGGCTTACTCACTGCGTCTATCTCTTTGTTCACTGTGGGGAAACCTTAAAGCAACTCCCTTCTATTCGTGGGTAGAAAAAGATCCTTATATCAATTGGTCAACGACTATTCTCTCCCTAGCCGCTATTTTTTCTGGCGTTTTCCTTCAAACAATTTTTTTGGATTTCAGCCCAAATTGCTTTATTTTACCTAGTAGACATAAGTTTCTAACAATATTTGTTCTTCTTTCAGGCCTAATCTTAGCGGCTTCTTTTTGAGATACTGACTTTATACAAAAAAAACTAAATAAAAAAAAGTTCTTTTTTTCAACAATATGATTTCTTGCTCCACTGTCTTCCCAACCTCTCACTAAGTTTTCCATAGTCCTAGGCACTGATTTAATAAAGTCAGTAGATCAGGGCTGGTTAGAAATTTTGGGGGGTCAAGGGTCTTTCTTCTTAGTGTCCACACTATCAAAACAAAACTCGAAGATCCAAATTAAATCTTTCAACTTCTTTATCTTTCTCGGCCTATTCTTCTTGGCTCTTATCCTTCTTGCAAACTTTTATATATACTCTAGTAGCTTATGCTTATAGAGCATAGCGCTGAAGACGCTAAGGAGACAACTATTGTCCTAGGGTACATAATCAATAGTATCAAA